GTTTCAAAAACCTCCCGTTGTGGAAATCCATCTATGGTAATAGACAGTAAAAACTCCATAGAGTTGGTCTTTTGAACCCGCTTCAAGCTATCATGACAATTCACGAATCTTGGGGTAAACAATCTCTCTTGCTTATGTTTACTTTTTTCACCATTTGATTCTTGTACATAGGGAAATGAGACTCAACTTTTTTACTGCAAATTTAGAAGCCGTTTTCTTTCACTCATATAACTATCTGGTTTAGTTCATCAACTCAAATGCTGAAGAAAAATAAAAATATATATAGTCAATCAAATCTTTTTATCCTTGTTTCTAGAAAGAAAAGAATTTTTATAAATTTTAGGTCTCACCGAATCACACGTAGAGATATTGATAACACACATAGAGCTAATGGTATTTCATAACTAATTGATTGAGCAGCTGCCCGTAGACCACCTAAAAAGGAATATTTATTATTTGATCCATACCCCGACATAAGAAGTCCAACGGGAGCAATACTTGAAATGGCAATCCAAAAAAAAACACCAATACTAAGATCGGCTAGAACAAGGTGATCACCAAAAGGAATTACTGAATAACTTAGAAAGATAGATATTACTGCTATGGATGGCCCAATACTGAATAAACGAGTATCTCCTGTAGATGGAATAAGGTTCTCTTTCAAAAGTAGTTTTGTCCCATCTGCTAGAGCTTGAAGAATTCCTAAAGGGCCGGCATATTCAGGCCCGATACGTTGTTGTATTCCTGCAGATATTTCTCTTTCTAACCAAACAATTACTAGTACACCTATTGTGATTCCTAATACAAGAGTCACAATAGGGACAAGCATCCATATGATCCCATAGACTTCTTTTAAGGATTCCAATTTGGAAAAAGAATTGATAGTCTCTATTTCTGTTGTATCAATTATCATTTCAACGATCAACTTCTCCCATAATGATATCTATGCTACCTAGTATTGTCATAATATCAGCCAATTTCATTCTTTTAACTAACTGAGGAAGAATTTGCAAATTGATAAAACCTGGTGGGCGAATTTTCCATCTCCAAGGAAAAACGCTCTGGTCTCCTATCAGAAAAATCCCCAATTCTCCTTTTGGGGCTTCAACTCTCACATAAAGTTCTTGTTTCGACAATTCAAAAGTTGGAGAAGGCTTTTTACTAATAAACCGATATTCAAAATCATTCCATTCAGGATCTTTTAATCTGTCAAAACGTCGCATTTCTAAATTTTCGTAAGGCCCTCCTGGAATTCCTTCCAGAGCCTGTTGAATAATCTTTATGGATTCTGTCATTTCACCGATTCGTACTAAATAACGAGCTAATGAATCCCCTTCTCGTTGCCATTGAACCTGCCAATCAAATTCGTCGTAAGACTCATAATGATCAACTTTACGAAGATCCCATTCTATTCCGGAAGCTCGTAGCATTGGTCCCGATAAACCCCAATTTACTGCCTCGTCTCTCCCAATAATGCCTACGCCTTCAACTCGTTCTAAAAAAATAGGATTCCGGGTAATAAGTTTTTGATACTCAGCAACCCCTGTTAAAAAATAATCGCAAAAATCCAAACATTTATCTATCCAGCCATAGGGTAGATCGGCAGCCACTCCTCCAATACGAAAATAATTATGCATCATTCGCATACCGGTGGCAGCTTCGAATAGGTCATATATCAATTCTCTTTCTCGAAAAATATAGAAGAAAGGGGTCTGTGCACCAATATCCGCCATAAAAGGACCGAGCCATAACAAATGAGAAGCTATCCGACTCAACTCCAACATAATGACTCTGATATAGCTAGCCCTTTTAGGTACTTGAATATTGCCTAATTGTTCGGGTCCATTTATGGTTATTGCTTCTGTGAACATAGTAGCTAAATAATCCCAACGTGTTACATAAGGCAAATATTGTATAATTGTTCGGTTTTCCGCAATTTTCTCCATCCCTCTATGTAAATAACCCAATATTGGTTCGCAGTCGACAACATCTTCACCATCTAGAGTAACGATGAGTCGAAGAACACCGTGCATTGATGGGTGCTGAGGCCCCATATTGACTATCATGAGGTCTTTTCTTGTAGTTGGTGCAGTCATAAGTTTTTTAACGATTCATTCTTCCATGAATTACTGAAAGTGAAAAGAAGTTCATCAAAATTTAATCGAAACATATAAGTGAAAATGAAATAACTCTTCAAATTAATCAAATTAACGAGTTTTTGTCTCTCGAATGTCCAACTGATTAATTAATTCTTTATAACGTACTCTATTTTTTTTTGCCAAATAAGCTAGCAGTCGTTGACGTTTTCCCAAAATTTTCTTCAAACCTCTCTGAGATAAATAGTCTTTTTTGTGCAATTCTAAATGTGAAGTAAGTCTCCGTATCTTATTGGTGAAATTGAATACTTGAAATTCAACAGATCCTTTCTTTTCTTTTTGAAAAATAACTGAAATGACAGAATTTTTTACCATAAATGAATTTCCCCTTTCTTTATTTTACAGATATGGATTTTTTAGAATTTTATTGATCAGTAATAATAATGCCAGTAATTTGAACGTGGTATATAGACTTAATTTCTTTATGAACCTCTAATTTTAGCAATTCCAATAAATTAATCAAATTTGAAATTTGATTCAGATAGGAATCCAAAAAGGTGGTAGGTACGTTTTTTTCAGTCACAAAAGCGAATAATTGAAACCTAAAATCCTAAAATGAAGAAGATTCTGTTGATTCATTTCTAGATCTAATCAATACCTTATTTTATTGATTTAGTATTGTCTACTCGAATTAGATTCGAATGAGATGTAAAACAAGGCATGTTTGCATTTGTTTGCTTTCAGATACTCTATACGAGACAGGGTATATAGTACTATCAATTAATTTTCAATCGTGGATACATATGTATCCTTAAGATACTAAAACGGCTACCATTATTGGTATCAAACCAATAACGATTCATACAAGCTAAATCTTCTAATCGATAATTAGGCCAAAGAAAGAACTTAAATTTAATTAATTTATTTTTATCTTTATAAAGGGGTTTCCGTTCACCCAAAAATTGACTCCAGTTTTTTACATTGGTTTCGTTGCAAAATACTGAATTTCTATCGACGACATTCCAATTCAAAGAATTAAAAAAACTTCGAATTCTCAATTCTCTACGACGTCTAGACCATAAAATATTTTCAGGAACAAGCAAATCAAAATGAGTTTTTTCTGTATTTATTCTTTGAGTTTGAGGTTGCAGAATGAATTCGTCAAAATTCTTTTTATCAACATATCTTTGTTCTCGGTATCTTTGATTAGTTTGGTGTTTACTTTTATGAACCAATGAAATACCTATGGTTTGATACATAATAAATTGTCCATTATGTTTTACAGACAACCGAATAGGTTCGATAATCAATACCCCCTTCTTCATCAAGTCTGTAAGAGGTAAATTTGCCTGAATCAGCATTATATCCAAACTCATTTCTCTCCTTTGAATTGACGATATAGTAATTTTGGTTGGATTTATCAGTCGAAGCAGGAGACAATATACCTTGATATTTTCGAGCATTCTTTTATTCAAAGCATCGTTCCATCTCAATTGAAAAAGCAAATAACGTTTCAAGAACAAATCTAGTTCTGCTTCCGTGTTGCTTTTGTATTGTTTTTTATTTTGACCCTTTTTTGTGTCTGATTCCACGTAATCTTTTTCAAGATCGGTTTGATGTTTTGAAAAAACAGGGCTCAGATTTCCTTTGTTTTCTATATCTGATCCACGCTCTCTTTGACTTGGGGGTTCTTTTGTTTCTTGACTTCGATTCTTTATTTTTTTATTTGATGGTAGAAAAAAGTTTTGTTTTTGGTTTTTATTTTGAATAACATTTTCATTTGTATTCAAATTAAAAAGAAGGAATTTGCTTGGTATAATCCACGGTTTTATTTTATAGACATTATAAAGTAGTACAAATTCTGGGAAGAACCAAAATTCCAGATTCAATATGGGACGATTAAATATTTTTTCATTCATTCCCATCCAATCAAAAAAGACTTTTTTCGAATTTTTTTGAGTTTTTTCTGGATTTTGATGAGTTGTAAGATAAAAAACCCCTTTTTTCTCAATTTTATCAATTATTTGATAATTATTAATACCAATTTTAGTATTTGGATTACTGTTGGTATCGATCTTAACCCAGGCTTCAATATCTCCTTTTTGTCTAAGAGAAAAATGGATAATTTTCCAATCAAAATATTTTCTATCGAGATTTCTTTCTATATCTAGAATATTGACCTTTCTTAGATAATTATTGATATGAAGATTGCCGGGCATATCAACAAAGTTGTGTTTGGACGTGTTGGAATTATACGAAATTTCTAAGTTCTTCTTTACTTGAAAGGGTAATCTAGAAAAAAATGAGTCACTTTTATTTTCATAATTAATTGATTTATATGCTAAAAGACCATATCTATAACATTTTTTAAAATTATCTTTTTGGTTTGATAATGAATAGAGTTCCGAATCATTTTCTTTTTTGTAATGAATTAATTGGTCTTTTTCATATGAATTCCATTTGTTTAAGTTTCTATTTTTATTTTGAGCCATACAACTTTGATTAACCTTAGTTCGCCATTTTTTTGGCATTAATCTAGACCATCTAATCTGAGATAAATCGTATTGATAATGCCATCTTAACCAGTTTTTCCATTGATTGATTCTATAACTCTGAAGTTTCTTATGTTTTAATTCCGAATGAAATATTCCTAGTGTTTTAAAATAGTCCTTTATTTGAGTCTTAAGGAAGCAAGACGTTGTGTTATATTGAAGAACAGATCTAAATTTAGACAAATTAATAACTTGGGTTTGTGATAATTTGTAAAATACATATGCTTGTGACAAGTAGGATAAATCACAAAAAATATGTGAATTTTTCTTACTAATATTATAAAGTGACTTTTTTATAGTCGAAATAAAGATAAAGTGAATTTTTTTTTTATTAGTAATTTTTTCTTGATTT